ACCCCACTCCCCAGAGCCTGAGGGTGATCGAGGTGGGCCCTTCATCCCCGAGGATCCCAATGAGAATCACTTGATGCCTGCTCAACAGCGTATGGAAGAGTTAGGACATCGCCTCTCAATCAACTCGATTACTAAAAACTTAACCCCCAAGAAATGGGGAAGCATAGTCGCAGCGCAGATTACTGTGGAGGAAAGAGTCGAAGCCACTTTAGTTAACGATGGCTTTTCTCCCGATGCTGTTTTAGCCAGACGGCACCAGATACGAGGCTTTATGTTTTATCCCACAGGTACTAGTCTAACCGAACAAACTTATGTAGGCTATGTCAGGAGTCTAGACACCTTGGGGACTCACGCCTCTGTTCCATACAAGCGAGTTATCCAAGCCATAGAAAAGCATGATTTGAATTTATCCGGCCCTCCTTAAAGAGATTTGAGATTCCGTAAGTAACTCGGTGCCTACCAAGAGTTTGTCTTGGAAGAAGAAAATGAAATACGAACAACCGCGCTGGTCGTAATAGATCTACTTTCATGCTGGAGCAAGAACTAGCATGAAAGTTCCATTTCAGGGAAGGACGACGTACTATGATACTTTCTGTTTTGTCGAGCCCTGCTTTGGTCTCTGGTTTGGTGGTTGTACGTGCTAAAAATCCGGTACATTCCGTTTTGTTTCCTATCCCAGTATTTCGCAATACTTCTACTTCTGGTTTACTTCTTTTCTTAGGTCTCGACTTTTTCGCTATGATCTTCCCAGTAGTTCATATAGGAGCTATAGCCGTTTCATTTCTATTCGTTGTTATGATGTTAAATATTCAAATAGCGGAGATTCACGAAGAAGTATTGCGCTATTTACCAGTGAGTGGTATTATTGGACTGATCTTTTGGTGGGAAATGTTCTTCATTTTAGATAATGAAAGCATTCCATTACTACCAACCCAAAGAAATACGACCTCTCTGAGATATAGGGTTTATGCCGAAAAGGTACGAAGTTGGACTAATTTGGAAACATTGGGCAATTTACTTTATACCTACTATATTCGTCTGGTTTTTGGTTCCTAGTCTTATTTTATTAGTAGCCATGATTAGGGCTATAGTACTAACTATGCATAGGACTACTAAGGTGAAAAGACAGGATGTATTCCGACGAAATGCTATTGATTCTAGGAGGACTATAATGAGGAGGACGACAGACCCACTCACGATTGACTAAAGAAAAGGAAAGTCGCTTGATATTGGTTCAAATCCAATTCGTGAGACCAGAATCGACGGGCAGTGTAGAGAAGCTCGGTCAGTGCTAGTCTTCCCCCGACCGAAGGAGAAAAGGAAGAAATAACCCAAGCACAAACACAGACAGAAAAACATAGTGGGGCTGATTCGCCCAGTTGAACCTTCAGCTATGATGAAGGGGTTTCATGGATTACTTTTATTGCAAGGGTATTTAGTCTCCTAAGCCTAATGCTGTAAGAAAGTATTATGGGATTTTGGGGGAAATTTGGAAGCCTGGCTAAGGATTTACATACGAGATCTTACTGTCGCTTTCAAGTGGAGGATCTTCTTTCAGACGTCAGATCACACATTACCAGAGCTTATTGTCGCTGGAATCAAACATTAAACTAAGGCGGCAGTGGAAAGAACGACGTTTGACTTGCTTCGGGAACTCAATTTCCTCCGGATTCCGACATCCTTCTTGTCGTCCGCCTCAAATGGGGTTTGGGGATTGAATCCCTTTAAATGGAGTGATCATGCTTGTAAAAGATAGCTATTCTTCGTATCTCGAAAGAAATGTATTCATAAAGGATCTCTCCTCAGAAGAGGATGACGCGGATTCTTCTTCACTCTTATTCCCTTGAAAAGAGACGATTCGATAAGAGACTATTCTGTTTTCAGACGATAAGGAAGATACTCAGGTAAGAGCAGAGATTGTAGCTAAGACTGTCTCGACTCCTTGCCTTGCTCAATGCTTCTCCATCAACTGCAGCCGGAATAAGGGAAGGAAGAAAGAAACCATCTTAGCCCTAGGAAAGGAATGCTCTTAATTACCATTGCTATCCACCAAAAAAAGCATATTAGATATTTGTATATCTGTTTCTAACTAAAAATGTATATTGTATAGACAACTTTTCATTATATCAAAGATGGAGAGCTATCCATCAAAAGAAACCCATATCACCCTTAATTTTACGTTTTTTTAAACTGAAACCATTAAAGGTATTCAATGGAAAAAAATTTTATAGACTTCATAACGAAATACGTCTACTTTTTGATATTCGTAATTCTCGTTGTGATTGCATGGGTCAGTTTCTTAATATGGACCTACAACAGGTCCTTTGTTGTGCACCAAGAAACTTTGAAAAAAATCTTAGAAATGAACAAAAGAGAGGGTATTTTTTGCACGAAAGTACATGTTGGCAATGATGGCACAACACTCGAATTTGGACTTATAAGATGTTAATGGGGGGCGGGGCTTTTTATGCAATAAACCCCTCCGCCGAAGACTGGTGGT